ATCTAATAGAGAAAATAGAAAGAAAAAGAAATAATAGAAGATCTCTTGACAGTAGTATATGTTGTATATGTAAATCCTAGATGTGAAAAGAGTCATAATTCATCTATAATCTATAAAAGGTAACGGATATGGTACATAAAGAAGAATAGGCGCACAACACAAAAAAAAAAAAAAAGAAAATACAAGAGTACATATAGAAAGAATTGAAAATTGACTCATTCACTGAGTAAAGGATTGAATTGGATTCGATTGCTCAATCGAATGCTAACTTCCATTTATTTCTTATGGAATTAACCGATCAACTTGCTATCGGATCTTTCTTTTCGATTCAGTACTTTTCAAAAAAGAATTTCGACATATTTATTATGATTTATGATTATGATAAACAATCCCACTACTTCTAATCCTGTGGTTTCTACACTTGAAGAACAAAACCTAGGGCGTATCACTCAAATTATTGGCCCAGTACTGGATGTCATTTTTCCACCGGGCAAGATGCCTAATATTTATAATGCTTTGGTAATTAAAGGTCGAGATACTGTCGGTCAGCAAATTAATGTAACTTGTGAAGTACAACAATTATTAGGAAATAATCGAGTGAGAACTGTAGCTATGAGTGCTACAGATGGTCTGATGAGAGGAATGAAAGTGATTAACACGGGAGCTCCTCTAAGTGTTCCAGTCGGGGGAGCTACTCTCGGACGAATTTTCAACGTTCTTGGAGAGCCCGTTGATAATTTAGGTCCTGTCGATACTCGCACAACATCTCCTATTCATAGATCTGCACCCGCCTTCATACAGTTAGATACGAAATTATCAATCTTTGAAACAGGGATTAAAGTGGTAGATCTTTTAGCTCCCTATCGCCGTGGCGGAAAAATCGGACTATTTGGGGGAGCTGGAGTGGGTAAAACAGTACTCATAATGGAATTGATCAACAACATTGCCAAAGCTCACGGAGGCGTATCTGTATTTGGCGGAGTAGGTGAACGTACTCGTGAAGGAAATGATCTCTACATGGAAATGAAAGAATCCGGGGTGATTAATGAAAAAAATCTTGCAGAATCAAAAGTAGCTCTAGTCTATGGTCAAATGAATGAACCGCCAGGAGCTCGTATGAGAGTTGGCTTGACTGCCCTAACCATGGCGGAATATTTTAGGGATGTTAATGAGCAAGACGTACTTCTATTCATCGACAATATATTTCGTTTCGTTCAAGCAGGGTCCGAAGTCTCTGCCTTATTAGGTAGAATGCCTTCTGCAGTGGGTTATCAACCTACCCTTAGTACGGAAATGGGTTCTTTGCAAGAAAGAATTACTTCTACTAAACAAGGATCCATAACATCGATCCAAGCAGTTTATGTACCTGCGGATGATTTGACCGACCCTGCTCCTGCCACGACATTTGCACATTTAGATGCTACTACCGTATTATCAAGAGGATTAGCTGCCAAAGGTATTTATCCAGCAGTAGATCCCTTGGATTCAACGTCAACTATGTTACAACCTAGGATCGTTGGTGAGGAACATTATGAAACTGCGCAAAGGGTTAAGCAAACTTCACAACGTTACAAAGAACTTCAGGACATTATAGCTATCCTTGGGTTGGACGAATTATCCGAAGAAGATCGTTTAACTGTAGCAAGAGCACGAAAAATTGAGCGTTTCTTATCACAACCCTTCTTTGTGGCAGAAGTATTTACTGGTTCTCCAGGGAAATATGTTGGTCTCGCAGAAACAATTCGGGGGTTTAAATTCATCCTTTCCGGAGAATTAGACGGTCTTCCCGAGCAGGCCTTTTATTTGGTGGGTAACATCGATGAAGCTACCACGAAAGCTATGAACTTAGAAGAGGAGAACAAATTGAAAAAATGACCTTAAATCTTTGTGTACTGACTCCTAATCGAATGATTTGGAATTCCGAAGTGAAAGAGATTATTTTATCTACTAATAGTGGACAAATTGGGATATTACCAAACCATGCCCCCATTGCCACGGCTGTAGATATAGGTCTTTTGAGAATACGGCTAAACGACCGATGGTTAACGGCGGCTCTTATGGGTGGTTTTGCTAGAATAAGTAATAATGAGATCACCATTTTAGGAAATGGTGCGGAAATTAGTACTGACATTGATCCACAAGAAGCTCAACAAACTCTTGAAATAGCTGAAGCTAACTTGAGTAGAGCTGAGGGTAAGAGACAAGCAATTGAGGCAAATCTAGCTAAGGTAAATGCCCAGTCCATTCAATGCCAGGCATAATGAGTATAAGGATCTCAAAAGAACCTCTTTTCGTCCTATGAGCTTTGAGGTGTATGAAGTCTCATATTTTAATCTTGAAGCGGAGTGATAGAGACTACATTTCACTTAGGTTGATCTAGGCCGAAGGCAGACCTAAATAAAGGTCACCCTTCTTTGAAACACTTTGGTATTGCTCCTAGATCAGGATACAAATAATGAATCAGAGCACATGGAGCCATCTCATTCTCTTCTTCTAAAGA